GAAATCAAATCGGATTCAAATATTTCTTATTTTTTATCGACTCCTGCCAAAAAGAAAAATTTGAAGTAGAAGGTCATATCTGTTTTTTAATGAGTCTGCTTTTATGTTATTTTGTACTGTACAATTCCTTTGTTTGTGGGATAATTTTCTCACGAGAGGTAATGAAAAGAATTATAGAATGGATTTTTCCCTATGCCTAGATCGCGGATAAATGGAAATTTTATTGATAAGACCTTTTCAATTGTAGCCAATATCTTATTACGAATAATTCCGACCACTTCAGGAGAAAAAGAGGCATTTACCTATTACAGAGATGGTGTGATTTGATTATCTTTTTATTTACCGCTTTCGGTCTTAGGAGAAAGAAAGACGATTCGGGATAGAAAAGAACAAAAAAAGATTATTGAAAAAATCTACGCTTGTTGAAGGTGAAGTTTAGAGATAAAACAATTCCTTCTGTCGTGTATCCCCGATTAATGCAGCCTCAGATGCTTCAATTGTCGATTCTAGTATTGAGCGAAAGGTTACACCTATGGGTTCTGTATTGCAGGTCAACCCTACTACACTAGTACCAATAGGCGGGCATAGGGGAAAAGGCGCTACGCCTAGGAATCAACAACACGAAAACTTTGTTAGAAATTGCCCCTTTTCCTTATCGGGATCGGGACTAAGAAGAATGGTTGGGATAACAAACATCCATCTCGTTCGTCCTTTGGATACCCTTAGAACCATCGAAGACTGTTGAAGTGATTAATTCCTGGAAATTAAGGGGCGTTGAGAACAAAGAAATTGTTGAAGTTTACAGTTTTATCTAGTACCAGTACCAACACACGTGATGTTAAGAAAAGATTTTTTGCAGGAAGGTTGGCTAGAGATTTCTTGTAAAAACATTAGCCCCACTCAGTTCATAATGAGAATACTACATGGAATCAAAAAAGATTGAAAGATTCTCATTATGCACATAAGGGAGGAGCCGTATGAGATGAAAATCTCATGTACGGTTCTGGAACGGAGAATTCTTTGAATCGAATGACGACCGTAACGGATGTCAGCTCAATCTGAAGGCAATTATGCGGAAGCTTTACAGAATTATTATGAAGCTATGCGACTAGAAATTGATCCCTATGATCGAAGCTATATACTCTATAACATAGGCCTTATCCACACAAGTAACGGAGAACATACAAAAGCTTTAGAATATTATTTTCGGGCACTAGAACGAAACCCGTTCTTACCACAAGCTTTTAATAATATGGCTGTGATCTGTCATTACGTGCGACTATCTCTACTATAGAAAGAAAAAAAGGAAAAGAAAAAAAAAAGGGGGAGGGGAAGAAAGAGCAAATACACTACTAAATACTAGAAAAATAGGCTTTCTACATACGCATCGTGCAAAAAACGATTTTTATCAGCCGTAGCAAAGAAAGAAACTTCATAGAAGTTGAAGCCTAGATAGTTTATTCTATGGATAAAGGATCTAATTGATAGAGGAAGCACCGTAAAGACCAATTCGCGAGGTTTTGGGCCGATGCCGATCCAATAAGAACTGCTTATTTATGTCATGATATGAGATAAAAGTAAGGAATCAACTTATGTAATAAAGTTGATCCCCTAAGGTATTGAGCAGCGGTGTAGCATCAGATCCCAAAGACAGTAAGTCTTTTCTTTCTTAGGAAGAAAAGACTTTTTCAACGATTCTATATAAATTTTTATATGAAAGCGAGATAGATACCTTTCAGAAAATTCTAACGATAGTGGAAATGCTTATATGTTATTCTTCTGACGGTGGGAGAAAAGATAAAATGAAAGCTGATTATTAATTTAATCAAAAGTCAAGTTTGAAACTCATGCTCATGGAATTAATCTCTTTTGGTTAACCCGCGAAAAAAAGTATAAGGATAGATCTATGAGAAATCTCATTCAATTCGATTTCGATATAGTAGATTAAAAAAAACTGGGACACCAAAAGAATTGATTGCCGAGCCGTATGAGGCGGGAAACTCTCAAGTACGGTTCTAAGGAAAGGAATTGACCCGCCTATTCCGACCGGGGAGAACAGGCCATTAGACAGGGAGATTCCGAAATTGCGGAGGCTTGGTTCAATCAAGCCGCCGAGTATTGGAAACAAGCTATTGCGCTTACTCCTGGTAATTATATTGAAGCGCAGAATTGGTTGAAGATCACGGGGCGTTTCGAATAATAACTCTCTGTTTATTTATTTCTTTATAATTTAGATATCTATTTTCGTTTGTTATAGTTAATAATTAATTGTTTGTTGGCCCCATCGGTAAAATAAAAAGGATCATTTCTCTGGGAAGAACCAATCAAAGAATTTCATTATATCCTTTCTAAGATTATTCTATTTCGTCTGGTATTTCGTACGGATAAACGATACAGGGATAAGGCAGAGAATGTATTTTTTTTTTCTCCTATTAAAACTAATAAAATAAAACTAATAAAAGAGACCCCCGCCGGAATGTCTCTTATCCTAGTAATGACT